TATCAGACAACAATTAGCCAATCTAGATTTACGAATTATTATAGATTCTTCATTGGTAGAATGGAAAGAATTGGAGGAAGAGGAACCCACAGGGAATGAATGGGAAGATCGGAAAGTTGGAAGAAGAAAAGATTTTTTGCTTAGACGCATGGAATTGGCTAAGCATTTTATTCGAACAAATATAGAACCAAAATGGATGGTTTTGTGTCTATTACCAGTTCTTCCTCCTGAGTTGAGACCAATCTATCATATAGATGAGGATAAACTAGTGACCTCGGATATTAATGAAATCTATAGAAGAATTATCTATCGGAATAATACTCTTACAGATCTATTAACAACAAGTATAGCTACGCCAGAAGAATTAATAATATCTCAGGAAAAATTGCTACAAGAAGCCGTGGATGCACTTCTTGATAATGGAATTTGTGGACAACCAATGAGGGATGATCATAATAGAGTTTACAAGTCGCTTTCAGATGTAATTGAAGGCAAAGAAGGAAGAGTTCGCGAGACTCTGCTTGGTAAACGGGTCGATTATTCAGGACGGTCAGTCATTGTCGTCGGCCCTTCACTTTCATTACATCGATGTGGATTGCCTCGGGAAATAGCAATAGAACTTTTCCAGGCATTTGTAATTCGCGACCTAATTAGAAAAAATATTGCTTTGAACATCGGAGTTGCTAAGAGTCAAATTCGGAAAAAAAAACCGATTGTATGGGAAATACTTCAGGAAATTCTGGATGACCATCCTGTATTGTTGAATAGAGCGCCTACTCTGCATAGATTAGGCATACAGGCATTCCTCCCTATTTTAGTGGAGGGGCGTGCTATTTGTTTACATCCATTAGTTTGTAAGGGCTTCAATGCAGACTTTGACGGGGATCAAATGGCTGTTCATGTGCCTTTATCTTTGGAAGCTCAAGCAGAGGCACGTTTACTTATGTTTTCTCATATGAATCTTTTGTCTCCAACTATTGGAGATCCCATTTCTGCACCAACTCAAGATATGCTTAGTGGACTCTATGTCTTAACGAGTGGAAATCGTCGGGGTATTTGTGTAAATAGGTATAATCCATGTAATCGCAGAAACTATCAAAATGAAGATAATAAGTATACAAAAATAAAAGAACCCTTTTTTTGTAATGCCTATGATGCAATTGGAGCTTATCGGCAAAAACGACTCAATTTAGGTAGTCCTTTGTGGCTGCGGTGGCGACTAGATCAACGCGTTATTGCTGCAAGAGAAACTCCCATCGAAATTCACTATGAATCTTTGGGGACCTATTATGAGATTTATGGACACTATCTAATAGTAAGAAGTATAAAAAAAGAAATTCTTTATATATATATTCGAACCACTCTTGGTCATATTTCTCTTTATCGAGAAATAGAAGAAGCCATACAAGGGTTTTGGCAGGGCTGTTGTAATTCTATGCTACCAGCGGGAATTCGAGTCTCACCGGGTTAACTAGGACTAGAATTGCGGAATTTCTACATGAATCAAGATCTATAAAAGGAAGTTTTCCAATCACTGACTCAAACCCATTGTCAAATTCTACTCAGCGCAATATGGAGGTACTGATGGCAGAACGACCCACTCAGGTCTTTCACAATAAAGTGATAGACGGAACTGCCATGAAACGACTTATTAGTCGATTTATTGATCACTATGGAATAGGATATACATCACATATCCTGGATCAAGTAAAGACTCTGGGTTTCCGACAAGCTACCGCCGCATCCATTTCATTAGGAATTGATGATCTTTTAACAATACCTTCTAAAAGATGGCTAGTTCAAGACGCTGAACAACAAAGTTTTATTTTGGAAAAACACCATCATTATGGGAATGTACACGCGGTAGAAAAATTACGTCAATCGATCGAGATCTGGTATGCCACAAGTGAATATTTGCGACAAGAAATGAATCCGAATTTTCGGATGACCGATCCTTTTAATCCAGTGCATATAATGTCTTTTTCGGGAGCCAGAGGAAATGCCTCTCAGGTACATCAATTAGTAGGTATGAGAGGATTAATGTCGGATCCCCAAGGACAAATGATTGATTTACCCATTCAAAGCAATTTACGTGAAGGACTCTCTTTAACAGAATATATTATTTCTTGCTACGGAGCCCGTAAAGGAGTTGTGGATACCGCTATTCGAACATCAGATGCAGGATATCTCACGCGCAGACTTGTTGAAGTAGTTCAACACATTGTTGTACGTCGAACAGATTGTGGCACCGTCCGAGGTATTTCTGTAAGTCCTCGAAATGGAATGATGGCGGACAGGATTTTTATCCAAACATTAATTGGGCGTGTATTAGCAGATCATATATATATAGGTTCGCGATGCATTGCTACTAGAAATCAAGATATTGGGGTTGGGCTTGTCAATAGATTCATAACTTTTAGAGTACAACCCATCTCTATTCGAACCCCCTTTACTTGTAGGAGTACATCTTGGATTTGTCAATTATGTTATGGCCGGAGTCCAGCTCATGATGACCTGGTCGAATTGGGAGAAGCTGTAGGTATTATTGCAGGTCAATCGATTGGAGAACCGGGCACTCAATTAACATTAAGAACTTTTCATACCGGCGGGGTATTCACAGGGGGCACTGCAGAACACGTGCGAGCCCCTTCTAATGGAAAAATAAAATTCAATGAGGATTTGGTTCATCCGACACGTACACGTCATGGACATCCTGCTTTTCTATGTTCTAGAGACTTGTATGTAACTATTGAGAGTGAAGATATTATACACAATGTGTGTATTCCGCCCAAAAGTTTTCTCTTAGTTCAAAACGATCAATATGTAGAATCAGAACAAATCATTGCTGAGATTCGCGCGAGAACATCCACTTTGAATTTGAAAGAGAAGGTTCGAAAACATATTTATTCTGACTCAGAAGGTGAAATGCATTGGAATACCGATGTGTACCATGCACCCGAATTCACATATGGTAATATTCATCTCTTACCAAAAACAAGTCATTTATGGATATTATTAGGGGAGCCCTGGAAATCCAGTCTAGGCCCCTGTTCGATCCACAAGGATCAAGATCAAATGAACGCTTATTCTCTTTCTGTTAAGCGAAGATATATTTCTAACCCCTCAGTAACTAATAATCAAGTGAGACACAAATTTTTTAGTTCGTATTTTTCTGGTAAAAATCAAAAAGGAGATAGGATTCCTGATTATTCAGAACTTAATCGAATGACATGTATTGGTCGTTGTAATCTTAGATATCCGGCCATTCTCGAGGGGAATTCTTATTTATTGGCAAAGAGGCGAAGAAATAGAGTCATCATCCCACTCGAATCAATTCAAGAAGGCGAGAACCAACTAATACCTTCTTCAGGTATCTCAATTGAAATCCCCAGAAATGGTATTCTCCGTAGAAATAGTATTCTTGCTTATTTCGATGATCCTCGCTATATCAGAAAGAGCTCGGGACTTACTAAATATGAGACCAGAGAACTTAATTCAATCGTCAACGAAGAGGATTTGATTGAGTATCGAGGAGTCAAGGTATTTTGGCCAAAATACCAAAAGGAAGTAAATCCCTTTTTTTTTATTCCCATGGAAGTCCACATTTTGTCCGAATCTTCTTCCATAATGGTACGGCACAATAGTATTATTGGGGTAGATACACAAATCACTTTAAATAGAAGAAGTCGGGTAGGCGGATTGGTCCGAGTGAAGAAAAAAGCAGAAAAAATTAAACTGATAATATTTTCTGGAGATATCCATTTTCCTGGAAAGACAAATGAGGCATTCCGATTGATACCACCAGGAGGGGGAAAACAAAATTCCAAAGAATACAAAAAATTAAAAAATTGGCTATATATCCAACGAATCAAACTTTCCAGGTATGAAAAAAAATATTTTGTTTTGGTTCAACCCGTAGTCCCATATAAAAAAACGGATGGTATAAATTTAGGAAGACTTTTCCCGCCGGATCTCTTGCAGGAAAGTGATAATCTACAACTTCGAGTTGTCAATTATATCCTTTATTACGACCCAATTCTTGAAATTTGGGACACAAGTATTCAATTAGTTCGGACTTGTTTAGTGTTGAATTGGGACCAAGACAAAAAGATTGAAAAGGCCTGTGCTTCCTTTGTTGAAATAAGGACAAATGGTTTGATTAGAGATTTTCTAAGAATCGACTTAGCAAAGTCACCTATTTCGTATACCGGAAAAAGGAACGATCTATCGGGTTCAGGATTGATCTCTGAGAATGGATCAGATCGCGCTAATGTCAATCCATTTTCTTCCATTTATTCCTATTCCAAGGCAAGGATTCAAGAATCCCTTAATCCAAATCAAGGAACTATTCATACGTTATTGAATCGAAATAAGGAATCTCAGTCTTTGATAATTTTGTCATCATCCAATTGTTCTCGAATAGGCCCATTCAACGATGTAAAATCTCCCAATATTCTAAAAGAATTAATCAAAAAAGACCCCCGAATTCCAATTAGGAATTTGTTGGGCCCCTTAGGAACAGGCTTTCCAATTTCTAATTTTGATTTATTTTCCCATTTAATAACCCATAATCAGATCTTGGTAACTAACTATTTCCAACTTGATAATTTAAAACAGATTTTTCAAATACTTAAATATTATTTACTGGATGAAAATGGTAAAATTTATAATCCCTATTCCTGCAGTAACATCATTTTGAATCCATTAAATTTGAATTGGTATTTTCTCCATTACAATTATTGTGAAGAGACATCTACAATCGTTAGTCTTGGGCAGTTTCTTTGTGAAAATGTATGTATAGCCAAAAAAGGACCCCATTTAAAATCGGGTCAAGTTCTAATTCTTCAAGTTGATTCTGTGGTAATACGATCAGCTAAGCCTTATTTGGCTACTCCAGGAGCAACTGTTCATGGACATTATGGGGAAATCATTTACGAAGGAGATACATTAGTTACATTTATATATGAAAAATCAAGATCTGGTGATATAACTCAAGGTCT